GGGGTTTAATCTTTTTTTGCCGGACAGATCACTCCCTGAAGGGATCCTATACTTAATTAGAACATTACTTCATTAATTATATATAATATATAATTATAGAGAATATATAATTATAGAGAATGGTTCATGAACCTTGAGTGAAGAATAAAAAAATGATAGGAATCACGAAAGGTGGAAAGCTTCCTCGAATTTAGTCACACCATTACATTACATTATATTGACAATTCCAAAAAACTGTTCATACTATGAGCATAGTATGATGGCGATCGGGCAGGTATGCCCCCATCGTCTAGTGGTTCAGGACACCTCTCTTTCAAGGAGGAGGCGGGGATTCGACTTCCCCTGGGGGTAGGGTACTACGAAAGGAAGTTGCTCATGGATTATCAATAAGTCTAGAATTGATTCTTCCGGGGTCGATGCCCGAGTGGTTAATGGGGACGGACTGTAAATTCGTTGGCAATATGTCTACGCTGGTTCAAATCCAGCTCGGCCCAATAATTCGCCGATCCATCATGAGAGGATATCCAACTTGTCCTCTAGAAATGTCTGATATGGAGGATTAAAGAAAAGAATCTTTTTTCAAAAAAAAAAAATAGCTATTATCAATATCAATTGATTTGACAATAGGATTACTAGCAATCTGTGTTGTTCTCACTAAAGTCTATATTCATGTAGATATTAATGTATCACGCGTTTTCTGTTACAAGACGACGATTCTAGATAGAATTGAACTAGTTTGAATGAAATCATTATCATTAAAAATATGTATGTTGTACACTTTATTTATCTGGGATTGTAGTTCAATCGGTCAGAGCACCGCCCTGTCAAGGCGGAAGCTGCGGGTTCGAGCCCCGTCAGTCCCGACCTAGAATCTGATGAATCCATCAATTCACCTCTCTATTTTCTGTGAAGGGGGACGCGGAGCAGGATCTAATTCCCAGTGCTTGGTCCTTATTTCTTTTTTCTTTCCGTTGTCGTTTTGCATTTCTAATCGAACAAATATACATATGGTAATTTCAAAAAATTCAATGAGTATCGATTGACGGGGGAGAGACGTCTGTAGATTGGTACAATTGTTGGTAGCACCATATTCAAGATTCCAAGAGATAACGTACTTGTCCGGGTTTTTCACTTGCTCTTGATCCATGGAATAGAAGAAAATACCCATATGTTTTCCTGGAGCACATACAAAGATTGGGATTCATTTATTGTACGATACATTAACCTTAACATAGTTATGTTATCCCGGCAGAATACTTTTAAGATTCAAAGTATCCCCCCCCTTGTAGTTCCGAGTTTTATAACCCCAATTCTTAATAGGAAACAATTTCTTTATCTATCTCATTCAAATTGCACGCGGAATTTTGGATATTAGATATGTGTTCCAGTACCAATCCAAGGAAAAAGGATATTAATAAAAGAAAGATCAAATCAAACAAGGATCTACCACTCTTGGCTTAATGAGGGAATGAATAATCTTTTTTTTCTTCCTATTGAATTGAAAGGTTCTATCGAAGAAAGAACAAACTCCAAAATAGTCAATTTGTCAAAAAATATTAGATCTTTTATACAGGGACCCATCTTTATCAAACCTCTTTGTCTTCTAATAAGGAAATTAGATCATAAAAAACTGAGTTTCGAACTTAATTGAAATTCCTTCTTTTTTCCATTTCACTTCTACTATATTGATTGGGTTTGTGACCAATCAAACAAAGTGTAAGATGGGTCAGATGATACCTCATTATATGATTCTATAAAGAAGACGGGAGGGTGTAGAAAAGAAACAAAGAATGAAAATTTCAACAGGATTCTTGATTGGATCAGGAATTCCATTTTTTTTTATTCCGTATGTATAATGTATAAAAGATCTTCCTATGTTATACTATTTAAATTTAATTCTCGATGATAAGTCGATTTGATAGCTCAGATATTGTTATTCATAATATTGATTCGGTTTAATATCATCGGGGTGAATTGCATCCCGTGGTATTTACAGGAGAAAAATTGAGAATCTCTATGGGATTAGATCCCGAGTTATTGTGAAGTAAAAAAAAAAAACGATAAAATTATGGAAGTCAATATTCTCGCATTTATTGCTACTGCATTGTTCATTCTAATTCCTACTGCTTTTTTACTTATCATTTATGTAAAAACGATCAGTCAAAATGATTAATTTGAATCAAGTTTGACTTCTTAGTTCTTATCAATTGATGGAATAAATGAAAGGAGATTCAAATCCCACGTCTTAAATGATATGAGCGGACTAGAATCAACAGTATATGAGATCTGATAGTATGGTAGAAAGAAAAATATGAACCTTTCTACCACACTATCTATTATTCTATAAAGTGAGAAAGTTGGACTGTATAATGATATAGGCTTAATAAGGATCCACCTATACCTATAAAAAATATGTATTGTATATTCATCCAGGTCTATTATATATAATAATATTATATATAATAATAGAAATATATAAATATATAAATATATAAATCACATACGCATAATGTACATAACATATAAATAGCACCCCAATTCGAATTCTTTGCTACATCCATCCTTTTGATTTGTCGTGATTCCGATCAATTCGAGATAATTGAATGTCCACTTTGACTCTTCTGTGTTATATGTTTTACGGTTCTAATTACTAGGTTTCTTATTCTTTTATTCCCAATAGGGGTCCCGGGGGCTGTCGAAACAATCAAATCAAAGGAAGAAGATATGGTCTGGACATATATAATTAGAATATAGAAAAGAAACTCAGTAATCCTTTTTTATCAGTCCGACAAAGAAAATGAGCCATTAACAATTAACAGATGAGCCAAGGACTTCTATGGGAAATTATTCAGATTTGTAAAAGATAGTGGTGGATTCCAGTAGAATTTTGAAATGGGATCTTTTTTTTTATTAAAAACGCTTTGCAGAACGATCTATGAAACTATTGATACAGTTTGATTACTCAACTCAATGAAATTAGTAGTGACTCTAGAGTCCACTTCTTCCCCATACTACGAGTGAAAGGGAAAATGTAAAGACTACCATTAAAGCAGCCCAAGCAAGACTTACTATATCCATGTGAATTATGTCCCCTATCTCTATAAATATGAAGAAATTCTTCCATTATTGATCACTAATAATATAATAACGGAATCAATGGCGCAGAGTCAAAAAGGGATTCTGACCGAAGGAAGGCTATTGATGAACCAATCCAATAAATCCACCCATAACAAGTTCCTAATATGATTTCTGGTAAAATTGGGAAACATTAAGTCCAAGCAAGACGCGCAGTTACTCTCTTGGAATTATTAAAGGAATGTTAGTAATGGAACATGCTGGAATAGTAAGCCCTGTTGTTTTTTGTTGCCCTCCTTAAGTATAAGAAGTATAAGACAAACCAATATGCAATCAAGATAGATCACAATCTATTACATATTTCTATCTTCCCCGTTGCTCTAATCCTTATTGTCTCCCGATTGTTTCACAGAGACAATCGGGAGACCACCTATTATATTCCATTATATTCTTGCCTGGGGTTACCAAAAAAAAAAGTTGAAAAAAAAAAAATTATTTTATTCTATGAATCTATGAAAAGCCAATTTTCCCCCAATCCAATAGTGAGTGAAGGTCTGAGCATTCAGAGACTCTCGTGAGTCTGTATACAAAGTATCTTCCACCCTTTACATTACACCACTACTATATTGAATTGATTGTATATTGTATTGTTTGATTCCCCATTTGACTATCTAACTCAAGACTCGGTCAGTAGACACTACACTAGTACTGGAAGTCGTGATAGCCCTTACTATCCTTCTATACTATAATCTTCCCTTGAATCCTAGTCGCAAGGATTAACAGTCTTTTTATAGAACCTCCATATTCTTAAAATCAAGCAAGTATTGGTAGTTCTAATCCCTTTCCTCTGCTTTTGCTGGGCAAGAATTTGGCGATTTATGTTCTATCAACAAAGATATTTCGAGTTTTTTTTATTGATCAGGCGACACCCGGATTTGAACTGGGGAAAAAGGATTTGCAGTCCCCCGCCTTACCACTCGGCCATGCCGCCAAAACAAAAAAAGACTTTTCAATTACAATATTACAATACAATTATAACAACAATTATGTGTATATGTAAACCCCAGAACATAAATTGTTACGCAGATATACCTAATCAGGTATCTTATTTATATATGATATATGATATGCCTAAATTGCGGGAATTGCCGTGCTTCAACTTTTCATTGAATATATAGAATATCAAATAGAAATTAGGATATAACACGGCTTGTGTTGCCCCAAGTAGAACTTGGATAGGCGATCTGCGGATAGCTAGATAGCTATATCCGCATGTTCTTAATTCTTAATAAAGACAATCCCTCTTGCACACTTCAATTGTATTCCACGAAGTCAACTAACAAATGGGTCACAAAGTCTCTCTTCTATGCGAATTATTTCTGCCTTTATCGCATTCATAGAGAACAGATCAAAAATCTTGAGTCCCTTTACTTTTTTTGTTTTTTGTATCCAATCGGGTCGTAATATCATAATAATAGGTAGAAGGAGCACTTTTTATATTCTATACAAGAAAGACTCCCTAAGATAAGTCTAAGCGGAAGAATTTTGTTTCCAGGAATACAAGTCATTTCCATTTGTATCTGTTGCAAATTCGAATTTGATTGAGTAGAAAATTCTCTTTATTTCTCCGCTCATATGTATTTCATACATTACATATATGATATGGAGTTGGGTAAAATTTCATGTGATTCAGTAAACAGAATATACATTCCATCATTGCTAGATAAATCCACATCATTGCTAGATCGCTCCATAAGGTTCGATGAAGAATGAGCCAATGAATGGGATTTTTTGATAAATGGGAAACTAAAGTAAAGATGCTTCGAGATGCAAATGAGGGAATGTCTACAATACCCGGGTTTAGTCAGATACAATTTGAGGGATTTTGTAGGTTCATTGATCAGGGCTTGATGGAAGAACTTTAT